AACCCCATCTTTACCCTTCTTTCAGATGGGGTTAACAGCTAAGGGCTTATGATTTATATTATATATTGCGGAGCAGTGGTTGTTTTCATAAGGGCTATTTGATTAGTAAATTTTGGCTTTGAGTTAATAAGAGGGATGAGACTTTTAATTTGTTGCATTTTTATGTTCAGTTATTAGGTTTAATTTTTAATATGTATTATTTTTTATTTTTATTTGATATATTTAAATATGAGAAGTACTTAATGTTTTGTAATTAATATTAAAATATTAAACTTTATATGAATCTGGTTTGAAGGCTCTGTGTTATTTAAAGGACTAGTATATTTATATCTAGATATGATCATTTTAGGGATACCCAGTCTTGAACTGAAAAATTGTATGAGGGCTGCCTTTTAATTTCAAGTTATTCTTTATTAATGCTATTTAATTTTATTAATAGATGATACTCGGAGTAATACTAGTCTGAGTATTTATTACTTTGTACATTATTTTATTTTCACTGTATGAATTTATTTTTTATTTATAGGGGTATCATCAATTAACAGAATAATCTATATAAATATTTGGTTTTATATGAGATGGTCTTCAAACCTAGATTATTTATTGTATTTGTTTGAGTATCCCATGATTTAATAATTGTTGCCATTATAAGCATCCATCTAACTATAGACTAGGTGGTTGTCCGCCAGGCTTTAGTGAACTATTGTGTATATACCTAATTATAATGAGGTTTAATTTTATGGATCCCATTATTAGATGATTTAATCATAAATTAATCGATATTTTACGAGTTTGTAATATATTTTAATTTTATTTGTCAACAATTTTATTTTTTAATTTTACTATTTGTCTTTTATTTTAACATGTTGATATATATAATTTGAGCAGTTTTACGGATTAATTTTGATTCCATGAAATTTATTTGGATCAATTTTTTATTTTTATCTATTAATATTTTATGTTTGAGGATAAAATTGTTCCGTGTATTAGATGGTTTAATCATAAATTAATCGATATTTTACGAGTTTGTAATATATCTTAATTTATTTTGTCAACAATTTTATTTTTAATTTTACTATTTGTGATTTTTATTTTAATATGTTGATATATATAATTTTAATGAAAATTAAAAATTATATTAATTTTGTTAATTTTAATGAAAATTAATTTCATATTTTTGTTTTTAGTAACAAAATTTTGAATCTTATAAATTTTTTGTCAAATATTTAATTTAGTTAATAATTTAAATTGATTTTTTTAACAAAAAATTTATTATCGGTACAGTTGGGCCGGGGGGAGACTAGGAGACTATTTAGGCTATGGGATAGGACAAAAAGGGAGACATAAGGAGAGTTATGGTAGATAGGAAAGGGGACAAGGGTTATACACGTATATGCAAGTATTTAGGAGCTGGGAGAGAACACAACAGGGGATAAGGTGAATGAGGTACACAGGGATAAGAGAGAGATATAGGATAAAAAATAAATGGGGGGATCAGTTAGGCATTTGGGGCGATACGCATAAGGAGCCATACACGGGGGAAGCACTAGCAAGGGACTATGTAACACACACGACATGTATAGGGGGTATATTATGACACAGACTATGTAAGGGACACATCATGTAACTGGGTAGGATATGAGAGGCACATATGGAAATAATTTATAGGCGTAGACCGGGGTTATTTAGGGGCTGGGAGAGGACAGAGATAAGGGGGGGGGAGTACAGCCGATCTGTTCCGCGTTATTAATGCTTAAATACCAAATTAATGATTAATTCTGTCATTTTTATATTAATTTTATATTTAATATTAAATATAAGTTTTTGCGTGGGTTAATTTAATATCTAGATGGTAAAATTAAATTTATTTTTAGTTTTTAATTTTATTTATTCTTATAATTATGAATTTAGTTAATTTTAATAGGACTGTAAAAAGTTGTGCCAGCATACGCGGTTACACATCTGGTTCAAGTTAATATTATTAGGGTACATTTATTTTTTTATTTTATGAATTTATATTTTTATTATTAGGTGAAATTTTAATTTAAATTATATTTTTTTGGTTATTTATATATGTGAAATTAAGAATTTAAACTAGGATTAGATACCCTATTATTCTTAATGTAATTTTTGACTTTATTATTAATAGTTATGATCTTTAAATTAAAAGAATTTGGCGGTAATTTAGTCTTTTCAGAGGAACCTGTTCTATAATTGATAATCCACGTTATATTTAACTTTAATTTTTGGTTTGTATATCTCTGTCATTGAATGTTTTATTAGAATATTTTCTTTAATTATCTATTTAATTAATGTCAGGTCAAGGTGCAACTATATTAAAGGTTGCAATGGGTTACATTTAAAGTTTATTTATTAGTATATTTTATTTATTTATTTTTTATTAAAAAGGATTTGAAAGTAATATTTATTATTTTATAAATATGATATTAGCTCTAGGTTATGTACACATCGCCCGTCACTCTCATTATTAAGGTGGGATAAGTCGTAACAAAGTAACTTTATCGGAAGATGAAGTTTGAGTTAATCAGGCTAAGTCTTAGAGACATTATTAATTACAATAATAATTTAGAGTTGTGCAATTCACTTTGGCTTGAAATTATTATATAGTTGCTTTTATATATTTATTTTATATATTGTTTAATAGAAATAACTTTTATTTTAGTATATTTTATTGAAATTATTATTTTAGCAATAGTTTATTTTACTGTAAAGGATATTTTGTATTATTTTATAAGCAGATTTTATTTATTGTACCTTTTGTATCAGGGTATATTTATTAAAGTTTAATTATCATTAATTTTCCCGAAATTAAAGGAGATATATTTTTATGTTGTTTTATATTTTAAAATAATCAATAATTTTTGTATAGAGGTTATATGCTATTCAATTTTAAATATCTGGTTATTCAATAATTTAATTTAATTAAGATTATTATTTTGTTGTTCATTAATTTAATTATAATCAATAATAATAATTAAGTTTGTAAGGGATAAGCTTTATATATATATTATAACTTTAAATTTGGATTAAAATTTTGTAGGTTTAACAACATCCATCATTTATTTCGTTATAGTTAAGTTTTAAGTTTTATTTTATTTAATTAAAAGTTTAATTTTTTATTGAATTGTTTTATTTAATTTTAATTTTTAAGTAATAATGATTTAATTAGTAGTTTTGTAAATTTAAATATAGTAATTCGGCAAATTTAGTTCTCACCTGTTTAACAAAAACATGTCCTATTGATTAATAGTAATTTTAGGTCTAACCTGCTCAGTGATTTATATTAAACAGCCGCAGTATTTTGACTGTGCGAAGGTAGCATAATCACTTGTCTTTTAAATGAAGGCTAGAATGAATGGTTGAATGAGGAATTATCTTTCTTTATTTAAATTTTATGAATTTGATATTTGAGTTAAAAAGCTTAAATTATTTTGCAAGACGAGAAGACCCTATAGAATTTTATTTTAATTAATATATTTATTTTTGGTTAATTATTTATATATATACTGATTAAAATTTTGTTGGGGTGATGTTGAAAATTAATTAACTTTCAATTTTTATTTTTCATTTATTTATGTTTAATTTGATCCTTTATTAAAGATTATAAGATTAAATTACCTTAGGGATAACAGCGTAATTTTTTCGGAGAGTTCTTATCGATGAATAAAGTTTGCGACCTCGATGTTGGATTAAAGAAAGTTTTGGGTGCAGTAATTCAATTTAAACTAAGTCTGTTCGACTTTTAAATCTTTACATGATCTGAGTTCAGACCGGCGTAAGCCAGGTTGGTTTCTATCTGCAAACAGATAATTATAGTTTAGTACGAAAGGACCAACTATAAATAATAATTATATATTTTTGATTATTAATTAACTATTTTGGCAGAATTTAATGCAGTAAATTTAGAATTTATTAATGTAATTATTATTACAAATAGTAATTTTTTTAATTAATTATTTAATTATGATTATTTTTATTTTGATTTCTGTAGCTTTTATTACTTTGCTTGAACGCAAGGTTTTAGGATATATTCAATTGCGTAAAGGCCCTAATAGGGTAGGTGTAGTTGGCTTGTTACAGCCTTTTTCTGATGGTATTAAATTATTTTTTAAAGAGCAAACTTACCCTTATATATCTAATTATATAATTTATTATTTTTCTCCTGTTTTTATATTGATTATATCTTTTTCTTTATGGTTATTATTTCCTTATATTATTAATGTTTATAATTTTGATTTAGGTATTTTATTTTTTTTATGTTGTTCAGGTATAGGAATTTATGGTGTTATGTTGTCTGGGTGATCTTCAAATTCTAAGTATGCTCTTTTAGGTGCATTACGGGCTCTTGCTCAGACTATTTCTTACGAAGTTAGTATATCAATAATTATTTTATGTTTTGTTATTTTTGTTTTTAGTTTTGATTTAATTTATTTTTTATTTTATCAATCAATTTGATTTATTTTTTGTTCTATTCCTTTATTTTTTTGTTGGCTATCTTCTTGTTTGGCTGAAACTAATCGTGCTCCATTTGATTTTGCTGAAGGTGAAAGAGAATTAGTAAGTGGGTTTAATGTTGAATATAGAAGAGGGGGTTTTGCATTTATTTTTTTATCTGAATATATAAATATTATTTTTATAAGTTTATTAACTGTGATTATGTTTTTGGGTTGTGATTTATATTCTATTATATTTTATTTTAAAATTGTATTTATTATTTTTTGATTTATTTGGGTTCGAAGTAGATTGCCTCGGTTTCGTTATGATAAATTAATATATCTTACCTGGAAAGTTTTTTTACCTATATCTTTAAATTATTTTTTATTTTTTTCTTTATTTTTATTTCTTATATTATTAGTTTAATAGTTCATTAATTTAAGTGCCAAGTTAATGATAGAATTTAACTATCCTTTTTTACTTTCAAAGTAAATGCTTATCTAAAGCTTAATTAACTAATTATTAATTTTGTCTCACAATTTTAATGTAATTGGATTGATAATAAAATATATAAAGTATAATGTGGTTAATTTTTGTCCAGTTGTAACAAAAGGTTCTTCAGCGGGTCGTGCTCCAATTCAAGTTAATAAGATAATAATTGTCACTAATGATCAAAATAATAATTTATTTATTGGATAAAAGGCCATACTCTGAAATTTTCTTTTATTAGTAATTGGTAAAATTACAATAATTATAATTGATACTATTATAGCTACTACCCCTCCTAATTTATTAGGAATTGATCGAAGAATAGTATATGCAAATAGGAAATATCATTCAGGTTGGATGTGAATTGGAGTTACTATAGGATTAGCTGGAATAAAATTTTCCGGGTCTCCTAATATTCGGGGTTCTAAAAGTACTAATAGTATAAATATAAATATTGTTATTATTATACTTATTAAATCTTTAATTAAAAAATACGGATGAAAAGGCACTTTATCATAATTTGAATTTAATCCTAAAGGATTATTTCTTCCTGTTTGGTGTAAAAATAATAAATGAATTATTACTATTGCTGTAATAATAAAAGGTAATATAAAATGTAAAGTAAAGAATCGAGTTAATGTTGCATTATTAACACTAAAACCTCCTCATAATCATTTTACAATATTATTTCCTATATATGGAATTGCTGATAATAAGTTTGTAATTACTGTTGCTCCTCATAATGATATTTGACCTCATGGAAGTACATAACCTAAAAAGGCTGTTCCTATAATTATAAATATTATAATGATCCCTACATTTCAGGTTATTATTAATTTATAGGACCCATAATAAATCCCCCGTCCTACATGTATATATAAACAAATGAAAAATAGTGATGCTCCATTTGCATGTGTATTACGTAATAATCATCCATTATTAACATCCCGACAGATATGAATAATTCTATTAAAAGCTAATTCTACATTTGCTGTATAATGCATAGCTAATAAAATTCCTGTAATGATTTGAATTATTAAACATATACTTAATAGTGACCCGAAATTTCATCATAATGAAATATTTGATGGTGCAGGTAAATCAATTAAAGATATATTAATGATTTTTAATATTGGATGTGTTTTTCGTAAAGGTTTATTCATTAATTTTTATATATTCGTAAAGGCCCTTCAGAAATATTAACGATAAATGAAATTGTTATTATGGTAAATAGTAAATATCTAACTATTAGTATAGTAATATATTTTATTTTATTAAATAGTATATGTAAAGACAATTTTTCTGTAGAAATTCTTGTTAATACTAATTTTATTTCATTATTTATATAATTTGTTTGTATAAAAATTCCTATAAGAATAATTATCACTGACAGAATTATTATTTTTATTGATATATAAAATTTTTCATTTGAAGCTATTCTTGCTATATAAATAAATAAAACTAGTATACCTCTGATTATAATAATTATAATAATATATGAAAAGAAGAATGATCTTAAGTGTAACCCTACAATTAAAGCTACTATTAAAGTTTGTATAATAATAATTAATCCTATACTAACAGGGTGGTTTAATCATATAAAGTTTAATGTTAATATAGTTATAATTGAATATAATATTATAATATCAGTAAATATTTTATTTAAAATATTAATTTTGGGGATTGAAGTTGGGAATATTTCTCTTTACTGAAGTTTTAAAGGATATATCTATCTATGATTTACAAAATCATTATTTTTTATTAAACTATTAAAACTTATTAATTTATTTTTTATTTTATTTATATTCTTTAGAGGATTAATTTCTTTTTCTTTATCTCGTAAGCATTTACTTTTAACTTTATTTAGATTGGAATATTTAATTTTAATTTTATTTTTATCTTTATTTATATTTTTAATAAGTTTTGGGTTTGAATTGTATTTTCTTTTAATCTTTTTAATTTTTACTGTTTGTGAGGGTGCTTTGGGTTTAAGAATTTTAGTTAAAATAATTCGTAGTCATGGTAATGATCTATTATCTAGTTTATCAATATTATCATGATAAAGTTAATATTATTTACTATTTTTTTGATCCCTTTATTATTTAATTGATGAATATTATTTTGTTGTTTATTAATATTGTCTTTTTATATATTATTTTTTATAGTTTCTAATTATTATATATATATTAGTTATGGGTTTGGAATAGATTTAGTTTCTTATTGTATATTATTTTTAAGAATTTGAATTATTTCTTTAATAATTATAGCTAGTAATAAGATTAAAATTCTAAATAATTATGAAATTGAATTTTTATTTATTATTTTGATTTTGTTATTATCATTATTATTAACTTTTACTACTTTTAATTTATTTTTATTTTACTTTTTTTTTGAGAGTAGTATAATCCCTATTCTTTTTTTGGTTTTTGGTTGAGGGTATCAACCAGAGCGGTTTTTGGCTGGGGTTTATTTATTATTTTATACATTATTTGCTTCTTTTCCTTTATTATTATCTATTTTTTATATCTTTAATTTTTGTAATACTTTATTTTATTTTTTAATTATTTCTGATTTTAATTATTATTTATATTTTTCTTTAGTTATAGCTTTTTTGGTTAAAATACCTATAATTTTTGTTCATTTTTGACTACCTAAAGCTCATGTTGAGGCTCCAGTTTCAGGGAGAATAATTTTAGCAGGGGTTCTTTTAAAATTAGGGGGCTATGGATTATATCGTGTATTGTATTTTATAAATAATTATGATTTAAATTATTTGTGAATTGTTTTGAGTTTATTTGGTACTTTTTTAGTAAGAATAATATGTTTAATACAGATTGATATTAAATTAATAATTGCTTATTCTTCTGTTGCTCATATAGGTTTAGTAATTAGTGGTATTATAACCTGTTTTTATTTTGGATTTTTAGGTTCCTTAATTTTAATAATTGGTCATGGTTTATGTTCTTCTGGTTTATTTGTATTAGCTAATATTGTTTATGAACGGAGACATAGCCGTAGATTTTTTATTAATAAAGGATTTATTATTTTTATACCTAGTATATCTTTATTTTGGTTTTTATTTTGTATTAATAATATATCTAGTCCTTTTTCTTTAAATTTATTTGGTGAAGTTATATTATTTAATAGAATTATAAGTTGAAATTCATTTACTATTATTTTTTTAGGATTATCTTCATTTTTAAGTTGCTGTTATAGAATTTATTTATATTCTATTATTCAACATGGTTCTTTATTTAGAGGTATATTTTGAGAGTCAGGAGGTTTTTTACGTGAATATTATCTTTTGTTTTTGCATTTATTTCCTTTAAATTTATTATTTTTAAAGATTGATATTTTTACTTTTTGGGTTTAATCTAAATAGTTTATTTTAGAATAATAATTTGTGGTGTTATAGGTGTATTTTACTTTAGATTTATGGGAGTTTTTAGTTTATATAAATATTGATTTATTTTAATTTTGGTTTTTGGTGTAATATTTTTTTTGTTAGGCATTTTATTTATTTATGCTGATTATTCTATTTTTTTAGAATGGGAAATTTTTAGAATTAATTCTTGTTTAGTTTCGATTACTTTATTGTTTGATTGAATATCTTTATTGTTTATAGGTAGAGTTATACTAATTTCTTCAATAGTTATTTATTATAGAAATGATTATATAATAAATGATATTAATAAAGTTCGTTTTATGTTTCTTGTTTTATTATTTATTACATCAATGATAGTTATAATTATTAGTCCTAATTTAATTAGAATTTTATTAGGTTGGGATGGACTGGGTATAGTTTCTTATTGTTTAGTTATTTATTTCCATAATTTTAAGTCTTATAATGCAGGTATATTGACGGTTTTAACTAATCGGGTTGGTGATGTATTTATTTTATTTAGTATTATTATTTTATTTAATAGAGGTAGTTGACATTATTTATTTTATAATATTTATTTTTATAATTGGAGTTATATTTTTTGTTTATTTATTATTTTAGCTTCTTTTACTAAAAGAGCTCAAATTCCCTTTTCTTCATGGCTTCCTGCTGCTATAGCAGCCCCTACCCCTGTCTCAGCTTTAGTTCATTCATCAACTTTGGTTACTGCAGGGGTTTATTTATTAATTCGCTTTAGAAGATTATTAATTCAGTTTGATACTTCTTTTTTTATATTATTATCTATATTAACTATATTTATATCAGGCTTAGGGGCTAATTTTGAATATGATTTAAAGAAGATTATTGCTTTATCTACTTTAAGACAATTGGGTTTTATAATAAGAGTATTATTTATAGGTTACCCTATGATTGCATTTTTTCATTTATTAACTCATGCTTTTTTTAAAGCTTTACTATTTTTGTGTTCTGGGTTAATAATTCATTGCATTAATGATTCTCAGGATATTCGTCATATAGGTTTATTAATTAATAATCTTCCTTATACAAGAACTTGTTTTGGTATTGCTAATTTTTCTTTATGTGGCTTACCCTTTTTATCAGGATTTTATAGAAAAGATATAGTTTTAGAATTTTTAACTATAACTTATTTTAATTTATTTATTTATTTTTTATTTTTTATCTCTGTAGGTTTAACTGTTTCTTATAGAATTCGATTAGTTTATTATTGTATGATTAGTTATACTGGTTTATTTTCTTGTTGTTCCTATACAGAAAGCTTAATTATAATACGTTCTATAATTTTTTTAGTATTTATGGGTATTTTTGGTGGGAGAATATTATCATGATTATTATTTCCTTATTTAAATTTATTAATTATACCTTTAGAATGTAAATTATTACCTATAATTTTTATTTTTATAGGGGGATTTTTAGGATATGAATTATCTTTTATATATTATTCTGAGATGATTTTTGGTTTTAATAATAACTTGCTTTTATACTTTTTTAGTTCAATATGGTTTATACCTAATTTTAGAACTTATATAATTTATTCTAAAAGTTTAATTGCTTCTAATTATTATATAAATTTTACAGATATAGGTTGAGGAGAATATTTAATGTCAAATTTAATAAGTTATTATATTTTATTTTTGGGTAAATTAAATTTATATTATCAAAATAATAATTTAAAGATCTTTTTTTCCGTGTTTATTATATTTATTATTTGTTTTGTTATTATTTAGAATTTGAGTAGCTTAAATTTAAAGCATAATATTGAAGTTATTATAATAAGGAGATTCTTCTCAGATATTTAAAGATAAAAGTATCATTTATTCATTGAAAATGAATTGTTTTAAGTTAAACTATATAAATAAGAGAAAAACGGATTTTAACCGCTTTAAAAGATAGTTAGCAGCTTCTTTTAGAAATTTTCATTCTCTTTTAATTGGATTCTTATAATCAATTATTTCATTAACAATGAAAGGCCTCTATTTTGGCTTCAATTAATTAAATAAGGAGAGTTATCTCTAATTTTAGGTCGAAGCTAAATGTAATTTTTACTTCATTATTTTAATGAGGAAGGCTTTATATTAAGCTCCTTTTAATTGCAATTTAAATATTATTATTAACTACATCCCCTTAAAAAGTTCATTCTAATATTCCATTTTTTCATTCATAATAAAGTCCAATAATTAGAACTAAAATGAAAATTGTCACAGTTATAGCTCATGATATAATATTTCTTATTTTTATTGTGATAATTATAGGTAAAATCATAGCAATTTCAATATCAAAAATAAGAAATAAAATAGCAATTAGGAAAAATTGTAATGAAAAGGGTAATCGGGCTGATGATTTAGGGTCAAATCCACATTCAAATGGAGATATTTTTTCTCGATCTATAATTGTTTTTTTTGAAATGATTGAACATGTAATTATTAATACTAATGTAATAATTGCTGTTATTCTTATTGATAAAATAATTTTTATAATTACTTTTTCTTGTTTTAAGATCTTTTGATTGGAAGTCAAAAATATTAATTATACTAAAAAAGTATCTACCTCATCAATAAATAGAAATATACAGAAAAAGTCAAATTACATCAACAAAATGTCAGTATCAGGCGGCTGCTTCAAATCCAAAGTGATGAGTCTTAGAGAAATGAAAATTTATATGTCGTAATAAACAGGTTAATAAGAAAATTGTGCCAATAATTACATGTATACCATGAAATCCTGTAGCTATAAAGAATCTTGACCCATAAATTGAGTCTCTAATACAAAATCTTGCTTGTATATATTCATAAATTTGTAGTATTGTAAAATAAGCTCCTAATATTACTGTTAATTTTATAGCTTGTGAGGTTTGTTTATGTTTATTATTTATTAATCTATGATGTGCTCATGTTACTGTGATTCCTGAACATAACAAAATCATTGTATTTAGTAATGGAATTTCTATTGGATTAAAGGGTTTAATCCCTTTAGGGGGTCAAATTATACCTAATTCAATTGTAGGGGCTAATCTTCTATGGAAAAATCCTCAGAAGAATGAAATAAAAAAGAATACTTCAGAGATAATGAATAAGATTATTCCCAATTTTAATCCTTCTGTAACTTTAATTGTATGTTTTCCCTGAAATGTTCTTTCTCGTACAATATCTCGTCATCATTGATATATTGTTAATAGGGAAATTAATAACCCTAAATAAAATAAATATATTTCATTTTTGTGTAATCATATAATTGTTCCTGATGTAATAGTTATTGCTCCAATAGATCCTGTTAATGGTCATGGTCTATAATCAACTAAATGATAGGGGTGATTATTATGAATTTTCATTATAATACTTCTCTATAATATAATGTTCTTAATACTGAAAATACATATGCTTGAATTAATGCTACAGCTATTTCAAATAATATTAATATAATTTGCACTATTATAATTAAAGGTATAATTAATTCATTAATATTTATAATATTATTTCCTAATAAACTTATTAATAAATGACCTGCAATTATATTAGCAGTTAAGCGTACTGCTAATGATCCTGGCCGGATTAAATTACTAATTGTTTCAATTAATACTATAAAAGGTATTAATATAGGAGGTGTTCCGATTGGGATTAGATGAGCAAATATATATTTTGTGTTATTTGTTCACCCATAAATTATTAAAGTTAATCATAAAGGTAAGGCTATTGATAATGTTAATGTTAAGTGTCTAGATCTAGTAAAAATATATGGTAATATACCTATAATATTATTTATGAAAATAAATATAAATAATGAAATTATAATTAAGGTTATTCCTTTTCTATTAAACCCTAATAATATCTTGAATTCTTTATTTAATTTATTTATAATATTATTTATTAACAAATTTAATCGATTAGGTAATATTCAATAATTTAAAGGTAATAATATATAACATAATATAGTTCTAATTCAGTTTATAGAAAATGTTATAGATGTAGCAGGGTCAAATGTAGAGAATAAATTAGTTATCATTTTCACTTAAATTGACATAATTTTATTTTTTTATTTAGATTATTTTGGGGGTTAAATTCCTTATTATAATAAATAATTATAATAATAATTATGAATATTAATAAAAATATAATATATAAAATTTCTCATCATAAAGGGGATATTTGAGGGATTAAAAAATATTATTAAAATATCTTTAGTTTGACAAACTAATATTTTTATTAAACTAACTTTTTCATCAAGAGTATTTGTTAATTTACTATAAATTGGTTTAAGAGACCAATGCTTTAACTTTCAGCCACTTAATGAGTTTGAATTTAATCACTTAATAAATATATTTGTAGGAACACTTTCAATTACAATAGGCATAAATCTATGATTTGCACCACAAATTTCTGAACATTGCCCAAATATTAATCCTGGTCGATTAATATTAAATCTCCCTTGATTTAATCGCCCAGGGATTGCATCAATTTTAATTCCTAGGGATGGTACTGTTCATGAATGTAGAACATCTGCTGCAGTTACTAATACACGAATTTGAGTATTTATGGGTAAAATTACTCGATTATCTACATCAAGAAGCCGAAATTCATTATTTATTAATTCACTAGTAGGTTTTATATATGAATCAAATTCTACATTATTAAAATCTGAATATTCATAACTTCAATATCATTGATGACCAATAGTTTTTAAAGTTAATATTGGTTTATTAATTTCATCGATTAAATAAAGTAAATGTAGTGATGGTAATGCAATAAAAATTAAAATTACTGCTGGTATAGTCGTTCAAATAAATTCAATTATTTGCCCTTCTAATAATGTTCGATTAATTAATTTGTTTCAAGTTATTCTAATTATAATATATATTACTAATACTGTAATTATTAATAAAATTATTAATGTATGATCATGAAAAAAAATTAATTGTTCTATTAAAGGTGAAGCTGCATCTTGTAAATTTAGATTTCCTCATGTTGCTATTTCTAATAAAAGATTTATCTTTATATATGAAGCTTAAATTCATTGCACTATTCTGCCATATTAGAATTCAGTTAATATAGGTAATTCATTATATGAATGTTCAGCAGGGGGTGTATTTTGTAATCACTCAATTCTTGAAGATATATTATGTCTAAAGATTAATACTCGTTTGGAAATAATTCTTTCTCAGATAATTATAATAAATATAATAATTCTAATTATAGATATGGTTGATCCAATTGATGAAACTATATTTCATGATGTATAACAATCTGGATAATCTGAATATCGTCGAGGTATCCCTCTTAACCCTAAAAAATGTTGAGGGAAAAAGGTTAAATTAACCCCAATAAATATTGTAAAGAATTGAATTTTTAATCATTTAGGTTTTATTATTAATCCTGTAAATAAAGGGAATCATTGAATAAAGCTTCCTATAATTGCAAAAACAGCTCCTATAGATAATACATAATGGAAATGAGCTACTACGTAATAAGTATCATGTAAAACAATATCAATAGATGAATTAGCTAGAATAACTCCTGTTAATCCTCCAATAGTAAATAAGAATACAAATCCCAAAGCTCATAAAGTTATAGGGGAATATATTAATTTCACTCCATGGATAGTAGCTAATCATCTAAAAATTTTAATTCCTGTGGGAACAGCAATAATTATAGTAGCTGAAGTAAAATAAGCACGAGTATCCACATCTATTCCTACTGTAAATATATGGTGAGCTCAAACAATAAACCCTAACAAACCAATTGCTATTATAGCATAAATTATACCTAACGACCCAAATGTTTCGATTTTTCCTCTTTCTTGTCTAATAATATGTGAAATTAAGCCAAATCCTGGTAAAATTAAAATATATACTTCAGGGTGCCCAAAGAATCAAAATAAGTGTTGGTATAAAATAGGGTCTCCTCCTCCTGTTGGGTCAAAAAATGATGTATTAAAGTTTCGATCTGTTAATAATATAGTAATAGCCCCTGCTAACACTGGTAATGATAACAGTAATAATAATGCTGTAATTATTACTGATCATACAAATAATGGTAGTCGTTCTAAGGATATACCTATAGGACTTATATTAATAATTGTAGAAATAAAATTTACAGCCCCTAAGATTGATGAAATACCTGCAAGGTGTAATGAAAAAATAGCTAAATCTACAGATGCTCCTCTATGAGAAAGATTACTAGATAAGGGAGGGTAAACAGTTCAACCTGTACCAGCCCCTATTTCTACTATGCTTCTTGTTAATAATAATGTTAAGGATGGAGGTAAAAGTCAAAATCTTATATTATTTATTCGTGGAAAGGCTATATCAGGAGCCCCAATCATTAAAGGTACTAATCAATTCCCAAAACCTCCAATTATAATAGGTATAACTATAAAAAAAATTATAATAAATGCATGAGCTGTTACGATTACATTATAAATTTGATCATCACCAATAAATGATCCCGGTTGCCCTAATTCTACTCGAATAATTCATCTTATAGATGAACCTACTATTCCCGATCATATACCAAAAATGAAATATAATGTTCCAATATCTTTATGGTTAGTTGAAAATAATCATTTGTTCAATGATAAAATGGCTGAATATTTAGGCTATAAATTGTAAATTTATATATGGTAATTAACCTTTTATCAAGCTTTATATTCTAATTTAAAGATATTAGATTGCAAATCTAAAGATGTATTTACTAAAGCTTATAATATATTTATATATTTAACTTTGAAGGTTAATAGTTTAGGTTAACTTAAAGCTTTAAAAAAAGCTTATAGTTATTAAAATAGGTAGTATAAAGTTAGTAAATATTAATATAAATAATATAAGTTTATTACTTATATTATTATTAACAAATTTATTTATTGTGGAATATGACAATATAAATGAAGTTATTATACGTACATAGTAAAATAGGGTAATTAGTGAAAATATTATTATTATAACTATAATAATATATATTCTTGAATTTATTATTCTTTGAATTACTATTCATTTAGATAAAAACCCCATAAATGGAGGTAATCCTCCTATTCTAAGGAATAAAATAAAACATGTTAATTTCTCTATTAATGAAGGTGATGATGAATTTAATTGATTTATAAAGTAAACATTTTTTATATTTAAAAATAAACAAATTATAATAATTAATAATGAATAAATAATTAAATACTTGTATCATGATAAATTTATAGTTATAAATATTATTATTCATCCTATATGATTAATAGATGAATATGCTAAGATTTTTCGTAGTGAAGTTTGGTTTAAACCCCCAATACTACCTACAGTTACAGATATAATTACTCTTAAATATATAAATCAATTCAATGATATAATATTTCTTATAATAATTAATGGGGCAATTTTTTGTCACGTTATTAAAATTATACATTCAATTCAATTTATGTTAGTTATTATTTCAGGTAACCAAAGATGAAAAGGGGCTGCTCCAATTTTAATTATAATTCTAATTAAAATTAAAATTTTAATTAAATCTGTTATAAATTCATAATATGAAAATATAATAGGTAATGTAATTGAAAATAATAATATAATTCTACCAATTCTTTGTGTTAAAAAATAGGTTATTATTGCTTGAGATGATTTTTTACTTTTAGAATTTGAAATTAAAGGAATGAAAGACATTAAATTGATTTCTAATCCTATTCATATTCCTAATCAATTATTTGATCTTATTGTAATAATAGTTCTTAATACAAGGATAATTAAAAATAAAATTTTATTTGAATTTATAATCATATAAAAAGGAGAAGAATTTACTTCTATAAATAGGGTATGAACCTATAAGCTTTATTAGCTTACCTTTTTATATATTAGTGTAAGAGGCACAAAGAATTTTGGTTTCTTGGGTTTTAGTTTAATTCTAAAATATATAATAAAGACAATTTTTGTATTATCTATCCTATCAAGATAGCCCTTTTTATCAGGCACTTTATT